ATTACGTGAGTTGCTCAAACAATCCCAATCAGAACCTCTCGCGGTGGAAGACCAGATAGTAACTATTTATACCGGAACGAATGGGTATCTTGATTCATTCGAAATTGGCCAGGTAAAGGGATTTCTCAAGGAATTACGTACTTACTTAAAAACGAATAAACCGCAATTGCAAGAAATCATATCTTCTACCAAGACATTCACCAAGGAAGCAGAAGTCCTTTTAAAGCAAGCTCTTCAGGAACAGACGGAACGGTTTCTACTTCAGGAACAAACCTAAAGAAATGGATCTCTATTAGGACAAATAGTCCAGGGAGAATCTTTGAGAAAGATAAACGTCTCGGATTCATTCAAGTCATTCAAAATCGAATGTCTTTCTTGACATAGAGATTTCAGAAAATTGATAGAGAGAATTCCATTGCGTCCAATAGGATTTGAACCTATACCAAAGGTTTAGAAGACCTCTGTCCTATCCATTAGACAATGGGCGCTTGTCATTCCATATTCGGATTTTTGTCTTTCACATTTTTCCTATCTACTGTTCGGAAAAAAAGAATTGGATTGTATGTGAGATATTTTGTCGAAGGTAAGGCGTGTATTCACATCAACGATGCATCGACTCAAATTCATAGGCAACGATGGGTGGAGCGGGTAGCGGGAATCGAACCCGCATCGTTAGCTTGGAAGGCTAGGGGTTATAGTCGATTTTAACATCGCTAATTCAAAACCGAACATGAAACTTTGGTTTCATTCGGCTCCTTTATGGAAAATGGATAGGTTTCCAGATCTAAGCCGTAAATGAACAAAAGAAAAAAAGACGACCCATAACACCTATGTCAGCTTTTCCCCTTGAATGGGTCCAAAACAACTCGCTTTATAGATGATCCCTCTAGAGGAGGGGAATTCTAACAAATCCTTCTAGTTACTTCGTTCTCTATTTCTACTTGAGAGAATCCTGAGGAAAAGAATTGTGTTTCCACCGAGCTGAAACAATATGTTGACTTTAGTAAACCAAAGTCATCATTTAATAGCTATTTCGCTTCAATCTTCCCTATACAAACCAAAAATTGAAGATTTAGTTACGATTCGAAATACACTTTTTGATCTTCATCCATGGATCCTGGACTCATACTCATTCAATTGGAAGTCTTAATCCAACAAAAAAATTATGCTTCGCGACTCCATAATCCAACTTTTCAATTTAGAATTGACCCTTGGATAGAAATCACGAGAATGTATATTCCTCCTCAAATCTATCATTGAGAGGAAAAGGATTCACTCCTTTTCAGAAACAAAGTTTTTGCTAGGACTATCTATCAACGGAACGATCCCTTAACTACTTCAGCTATTAATAGAACGAATCACACTTTTACCACTAAACTATACCCGCTACAATGTGATTATTGTCTAGGAATGGTCCCTTTGTCGAACAAAAGAATCTCGCGTAATCAAGATAGGATCAGAACAGAATCACGCAATGCGCGTTTCGCCGGCAGAGCTTGATGAGATAGGAAACCCGCGTTGCTTTCCATTTTCATTCAATAATAAATAAAAAAAAAAAAAGAAATTGTGTAAGAATCTGTAGCTATCTATTATCTATTTTTCACTTTTCCATTCTCTCAATCTCAAGCAAAGACATTTTTTAATTTTAAAAGAGGGAGAGTGTGAGTCTTCTCTTTTTTTGAAGAAGGGCTTTTCTCTATTTATTTTATTTGATTCAATTACTTGATTTTCTGAATTCAGGCCAAGCAATTGGATCTAGTAAATAAGAAGAAAATCTTAGTATTTATTTTATTCGGGGGTTCAAATAAAGTTTGTCCCTTGAAAAAATAACTCAGTTTTAGTTAGAGTATAAATAAGTTTCTTATAGTAATTAAGTATGCTACGTATGATGAGACCTTTTTATTTTTATACAAACCGAGAAAGGGAAAAGAAAGAATAAATAATAAGAAATGACACTTCTATCATCTATCAGAGGAGCAGAAGTACCCCGTTATTTTCTATTCCAATTGTTGTTGCTTCACTTCAATAACAAGTATTTTTCAAATCCAAGAAATCACTGGATCTATGATTCATTGGAATAAAACAAGAAAGAAATAGCCTGACCTGGTCAGTACCTAGCCAGGCCGGGGGATCCAAAAATATTTCCAACGAACGAAAGTTTCTTTCCTTCCTTTTTTTCTATGGAAAATATCCTCGGTATCGAAATGGAATTCGAATGGAATTACTAATGAAATAAATCTCTATCTAAATTAGGATCGAATGAGTCTCTCTAGGCTAGAAGAAAAAAGAAAGACTCAATTTAATTTTAAATAAAGAAAGACTTTTTTTTTTTTTTTTTCATGCATAATCATACCAGGGTAATTCTCCTTTTTCAAGTGGGAGAGATGGCTGAGTGGACGAAAGCGGCGGATTGCTAATCTGTTGTACGACTTCTTCGTACCGAGGGTTCGAATCCCTCTCTTTCCGTCTCCTCTGATGACTTGATATTCGCCTTTCAAAATAAAAAACCCGAACCATTTTCTCTGATTTTATCATAGTTCAATGTCTAGAATACAGAAAATCAAAAAAAAATTAGGAAATCGAGCAAGGAAAAAAACCGGCTTTTTTATTCCTCACGCCCAGGATTACGTCCTGGATCATTAGATAGGAATCCGAAAATGAAGAGAGAAACAAAGAATATCACTACTGTGTAAACGAAGAGTTTGAGAGTAAGCATTACAAAATCTCCAAGATGATTTTTGGAAAAAGGGAGAATAGATTATCCATTTTTAGACCGTATATCCTATTTTGTTTGACACCAAGAAATGAAGTGCTTTCTACAAAAGAAAGTCATTTTCAGAAATGCATTTGTAATAAGAGCCTTTCACCAAAATTATCTTTCATGCCCCATCTCTATATATCGTAATTGTATGGGACCCTAATTAATACTAATTAATACTAGTAGGGTCCTCGGTCACTGGAAGTAGAAGGTAAGAATGAAGAATAGGCGGTCCCAAAATTTCTCTGTGTGAATCGAGGGTTCCTAATGTAAGACTTATCGTAGCTTATCAATTAGTAGACTCTTTTTTCTCCTAAAAATGGAGGAATGTTTGTATTGTAAGACAGTAGTAAAAATCTCAGCGAAAACTTACAGCAGCTTGCCAAACAAGGGCTAAGAGCAAAAAGAGCACAGGTATGACTGGCATAACATCTACGATTGGAGTTAAAAAAGCGTAAGCCTCGGGCAATTTAGCGAAAACAAAACTAATTGAATGAAGAGCAGAATTAAGACAGATACAGATCAAACTAAAGATATTCAGCATAGCAAACATTTCCTTCTTTAATTGTATTTTGATTGAGTGATATGATAGAAGGAAAAAGTAAAGTAATTAAGGTACACCAAAAATCTTTATTTTTCTTTGAATCACCCAATCAAAAAGCCTTCCCTGCTCAAACGAGAGTAGAAGGAATCATACTTTCATACATTATCTTAATTGAATTATATGTAATGATCAATAAATTCTGTTGGATTCTACTACACGTGTTAAATAACTACACGTGTTAAATCCTAGCAATAATCGAATCTATTTCATAGAGATTTGAGCGGAAATTGACGAATACCGAATCCCGATTGTAGTATTCTTTCTAACTAGGAAAGAAAATCCTAAATGGGGCGTGGCCAAGCGGTAAGGCGACGGGTTTTGGTCCCGAAATTCGAAGGTTCGAATCCTTCCGTCCCAAGGCAGTTTGGTTCTAAATCGAAACTCTTTTTTCGAATCTTTTAGGATCTTCTGCTTCACTTAAATAAAAAAAAAAAGTGATTGATATTGGTGTTATCAAAATGCTGACCGGTTCATATAGAAAAGTCTCAAGTATAAATATTGGACCTATTGTTTTGAGTGAGGCAATAACTATTCAAGATTCCATATTGAATCAATTCCATAACGAGTTTCGGACAAGAGAGATGTTATGGTAAAACTTCGTTTGAAACGTTGTGGCAGAAAGCAGCGAGTGACTTGAAGGACATGATCGTTTGTGGACTTTTCCATCCGCCATTTTTTATAGAAAGAAAAATGTTTCTTGGCTCGACATAGTTTGTCCTGCTCAAAACCCGTTTTTGCTGGATAGTATCTGATGGAGCTCGAGCAGAACTTAAACTATTTATTCATTTCTCAGGAAGCGGGATCTATGGTTAGTATAAATCAATAAAATAAGTAGGGAAAACTTTGTAATTATTTCGTCAATTATGATTCTTCGCTAGAAAGAAATCTCAAAAGCCATGTTGCTGCCATTTTGAAACGATTAAAGATCACCGAAGTAATATCTAAACCTGATGATTCAAAGCAAAGATAAGAGATTCCGGAACAAGAAAATGCCATTTTTTAATTGTTTTAACCATAAGAAGATTCTAAACGAGACAAACAAAAAAGGCTTGAGACAGCTCAATAAATGCTTACACAACTTGAGTTATGAGGAAGGATGGTGTTTCTTTTTCGGGACGAAAAAAAAAACGAATCAAAAGAATTCAAATCATTCTTTCTTGAGCCGTACGAGGCGAAAACCTCTTCTACGTTTCCAGGGGGGGCATTATGCATCTATATCTATCCCAATGCGCGGTCTTTCGAATTGTGGCACTTGATGTTCGATCCCGCAGAGAAGGCAAGGATCTCGGGAAAGTAGGTTTTTACGATCCGAGAAAGGGCCAAGCCTATTTAAATGTCCCTTTTATTCTATATTTCCTCGAGCAGGGGGCTCAACCAACAAAAATTGTTCATGATATTTCAAAAAAAGGGCAAGAGTAAGGAACTGCCGGTTAATTATTAATTAAACGAATTAAAAAAAAAAAACGGAAAAAGTAAGGAAAGAAGAGCTCCTCTGTTAGTTTTATGATACTTTTTGAAAAATGAAAAAAAAAAATGATAGGAATAAAATTCCAGGTTACGCCGGTATTCGAACCAAAGCAAACCTGGAATTGTCATCTCATATATAACTTACATTCTCCAAGTAATCTAAGGAATACATGAGTCAAACAAAAATAAATATATTAATATATATGGGTAAACAAGTCTGGCAAACATGGAAATCCGCAATCAAACAAATTTGTTACGGATTGATTGTGGTTCTAGTAGGTGTTGGGTTAACGGCGTTGAATCAAAGGTTCCGCGGGGGGTCACTACCAAAGATAACGTACTTTGTGTTTGTGCTTAAGGCACACGACGATGAAACAGTCATTTTGACAAATGAAGCATCTTCCGTACTGCCGGAAGATGCGAATGATTCGCGAGAGCAAATCGCGGTTATGGAAGCTTTCCGTAACCGAGTTTCCGAGGATAATGATGATGCGGAATCCAAACCCAGCGTTTCTTCACTCGTCGAAGAAGCAGCTTCCGTACTTTCTGAGAATGCAATTTTCTCAGATGCAAATAGTGCAAAGGATTCGCGAGACTCCCAGCTCCAAGTCGAACGAGAGGGTATTGAATTACTAAAGGAACTTAGGGACAAAGAATCCCTTTGAAGGTCAGACCAAGCAGCCTACGTAAAACTATATGTTTTATTCGTTGATGTTACTTACTAGGGAATTCGATAGGCCAAGTGAAGATTCTGTATGGGTCTCCTGATCTTGGAACCCGGGATGCATTTCTATTATTACAGGGAATTGTTGACTTCTATCTGTCAAAGACAGATGCAGAAGCCTATTTCTCTTTACTACCAATAAGAGAAAAAATGAGGAGGATCGAGGAGAATCTTCAGAGTTTCGAAGAAACTGTCAAAATCTTAATCTTACAAGAAGAAAAAGACACTCTCGAGAAAAAGAGTATGGGGTTGACTCCTGAAGATCTCAAAACAACTAAAGAAATTGAAACAGCCAGGGCCCGATTCGAGAATGACATAGAAATTCAAAAGGTTTCCTTGGCTGTTTTCGAGTCAGAATATCACCGGATTTCGAAAGACCTTTACCGAGATCTAGAAGCCATTGTAAATAGTGGAAACTCGACCTCGAGTGATGATGTAACCGGAAAAGTGCTAGAAATCTTAGAAGAGCACTCTCTTTTAAAACTCGCCCGGAGGATTCAGCTCTTGGCTCAAGAGATCGCTAGGGAAAATTCGCGGACGAATCCCTAGATTCTAGGGAATTGCCTAGGTTAGGGTTGAGAATGAGAACCTAGATCTGAGTGCCGACTTGAGCGCAAGTTCAAGCCTTCCATTGGGTAGGCCTTCGCAAGTAAGCGACGCTATGGAACAAGAGCCGATCGGTGCGGGTGGGTCTGTTCTTCGCCTCACGGCCGGGGCACCTTCCCGGGAGCGCTTCATTGACAAAGGGCAATCGAGCGCAACAGGAAAAAGGAAAAGGGCTCTGCCAGGCTAAGGCACTTCGGTACACGAAGTAAGAAAAAAAAGATAAAAAGAATTTGATCTTGAATCGATCGAAATAAATAATCATTTCGATTGATTCAAAATTCCCGTGGTGCAAATATATTAATTGTGATACTTACTTCTTCGCGCAGTATTCGAACTCCCCGCTCAGAGGGCAATTGTCCACATTCGTATACGAGTCAGGGGGTTCACAAACCCACCGACTAGCTCAAACAAATTGAGCTTGATATAGACCAAAAGAGAGTTGAGTCGATACGAAGCTGGAGATGTTACAACAAAGCTGAGAGACGAATTAGTTATGGAACCCATTTGTTAATACTCGACCGGACCGTAAATCGGTCTTTGTCGGATCAAGTATGGCTAAATGGATTCCTAGAGCAGGAAAACCGTGTCAAAACGGAATGCTATGATTCCTTTTGTATGTTGGCAGCCGAACTTGCCAACCTAGATGAGCGGGAATTCTTGTTAATAGGGGACCAAAACATGGGCCCGGTTAATAGTAACCGGAATGGATCTCTGCATATTCACCGGCGGAGCCAAGTTCAAGCAATTAGCTTGCATTTTCGGCACCACACGGACCAGATAGTTCCTATTTCCGGTTCAGGCAAGCGCCGGGCGAAGAACAAGATTTTTTGCCTCTATAGCAACCCTGGTCTATTCGAATCTAATTAGAAGATGCATTTTCTATTTTTATTCCGTTTTGGGGGTTGCAACCTTCATAGTGGCATGTTGACAATATGAATCAAATAGGATTAGATCCTAGAGAAATAGATCTAGGATTCAATTCTATTTGGTTTTTATGAGAGGCTGGGCTGCCCTCTCCTATGTGAGTCTTTTTTTATTGAAATTCATTTTCATTAATAATATTAATAATTAGGGCTATGCGGATTCGAACCGCAGACTTTCTCGGTAAAAGAGATCAAACTTTTTATTATCGAAATGATTCGAACTGTTTCAAAGACCCAACGTGCATTTTTTTTTTCATTGGGCTCGTTCATGAACGAATATAAATATCCGATAGTTTGCCATACTTTTTCTTGTTCTTGACAGAAAGATAACGAGATGGCTCCACGTGCTCTGATTCATTAGTTGAATGCTGATCCAGGAGCAATCTCAAAGTGTTTCAAAGAAGAGTTACCTTGACAT